CTGTCCGTGAGAATCCCTCTAGAATGCCTTCTATTTCTAATAGGCCATGAACTAGATCAAAATCATTCTCAACGAGTCTACCATAAGCGATCCTATTGTTTTCCTCTGGTTCGGGTGGAGACCAAAGATCTTGAGCGACCGATCCGGCAGAACAATTCAAAAGATAAAGAAGTATCGTTAATTTCTTCGTGCTCATTCCAAGTTCGACGTACGAGCTGTACAAATAAAAATCCCCTTCGTTACAGAATGTCTTCTGCAAATAGATAGATATCGGATCTATGGGGCAATTATTTAGAAGTAAATTTTGTGCGACAGCCCTTCCTATCTGATAGAAAAGGAGCCGAGAATTCTGAACCGGTATTACATGGGCTCGCAAATCCCAAGTTTGTCTATGACGAGCGAATCTAATTGTATTTTCGTCTATAATTGATTTCCCATGTGAAATACTAATCGATAGGGCCTCATTGGTAAGTGCTATAAGATCTTGTGCATTGGAACCCATGGTTATGGCCGCGAATCCATTAGCCTGGAACGCTTTTTTTTCCAAGCGAAATCCCCTAGTATATGAAAGAGTGAAAAAGTGCTTTCGTTGTTGTGGAATAAGAGGCCTTCGTACCTTAATGCACGTATCTAATCTATGCGGAGCTATTAGAGAGGGATCCACGAATTGGGGAAAATGGGTCGAAGCAATAACAAGACTATTTCCAGTGGAAGATCTTTCACAATCCCAGGAGAGAAGGTTCACTAATAGCTCGAGGGAGAAGGAACCCGAATCCCTAAAATGCAGCTCATGAATGTTTGGAATCCATATTATGCAAGGAGAGATTGCTTTTGTTAATTCGATTTGAAGGCTGATATAAAATTGGGCTACGCGCCACACCGTGTCCATCTCCTCAGTTAGCGCATCCATCCTAGTTAGCTGTTCCAGCTCCATATTAATCTTATCGTCATGAGCATCTCTCTCCTCAAAACTATAGATACTAGGATCAAAATCAATATCCATATCGTCAAAAACATGAATATCTTGATTAATAGCCTCAATAGGGTCACGAGCATCAATAAAAATCTCGATCTCATCATCACTGGCATCACTGTCATCATCATCATCAGCAAAACGAAAAACTGTATCCCGGAACTTGTCCAGAAATATCGTAATGAAAGGAAGATAGGAGTTTTTCGTTAGGTATTTGACCAAATAGGATCGTCCAATTCCTATAGAACCTATCACTAAAATACCCCGAGAGGGGGTTACAGCTAAGCGGAGCGAAAAGGGTTGTAGATCAGATGGGACATGAACACTATTAGCCCCAGACGGGGTTTGTGCATAAGTGATTGTCTGATAATGAGCAAGGAATAGCCGTCTTTCTGCTAAAGAGGATGTATCGAACTCATAATTTAGTAGATCCTTGTTATGAAGGTCAATTAAGTTTCCTAAGTAAATTTCTCCCGGTTGTTCCATCATTGGAGAATCAAAGTCATTCTTTGAGAAATGATCACTCTGAGTCAGACTCCATAAAATTCGATCAATCCTTTTTTCTGGCGTTAAGGTGGAGAACTGAATCAAGACTTCTCTTTCTTCATCCTCAACCCAATCACTGTTTGCGGCCCAGTCTTCTATCGTTTCATCAATCCAATACCCGCTCCTTTTTCTTAGCACTGAATAGATCTCTTTACTTGTATGACTTAGATATCTCGTATTTATCGAAAAAGCGAGTGGATCGAAGGGCATACTTATGAGATCGATGATCTCGACGAGCTTTTTCTTCCAATTTTTCTTCTTATTAAAGCGTATTCCATCAGCATTACGCAAGAACATCTTTTGCAGAGCACCTAGAAAGAGATTAGTTAACCTGAACAACCCGAAAGAATTCGATTCAGATAGAGGATACCTATCCAGAAGTTTTCCCACCTCAATCTCAAGCATAGATGATTCCATTATCAAAGATTTGACCGTTTTGAACTCTGTCTGTAACTCACTAGCGATCGAGAAAACAACGTAAAGATGTACCACAACGAGACTTCCAGCCACAAGAAGAAGGAAAAAGATTGCAGAGAGGAACTCCCGAAGATTTTCCGATCTCAGCTGTGTCGATCTCAATGGTGGCTTATTTTTTGGAGGAATCAGGCCATGGGACAGAACAAACTTATGCCAACACTTCCTCTGAATCGTACTTATCTTCCTCTGAATCTTACTTATCTTCCTCTGAATCTTCCTTATCAGAGTATATTGCCTCTTCCATTTTGTAAGACAAAATGGAATCTGTTTAATTCGCCCTTTTGTAACTGCTACCTCACTAATATCACTAATAATATCAATAAAAATGGATACACTATCCATAAAAATGGATACAAACTTGTTTTTGCTCTTTAGTCTCCACAATAGGTCTGAACAAATTTGTAAAAATAGAGGCTTTAGATATCTGTACCCTTGGGAAGTAAAGGCCCATGGCAGATATGTTTGGAAGAGATTCCATTTTGAGCGAGTTGAAAAAGCACTATC